TAAAATTAGTTATATAGATAAAATTAGAATATATGTACATAGATTTATCCGCATAGCGACTCATTAAGGAACAAGAAATTGGATTTACCTAGTAAATAGAGTGAGTATAGTTAATAAAATAAATGGTTTAGTGGTATTGGATTGGATAAATATCAATGTAATGAATGTAATGAATTGAATTATTTCACGATTCGAATTGATGAAGTCCTCATCATAACGAAATTAATTTGATTAATACATAGACATAGACCCACAAATTAAAATATTTCATCAAATCATCGATGAATGGATTCAATTTGTCTTGTCCCTTAACCAAATTCAAATTCTTATTTATTGAAAAAAAAAAAAACAATTTTCAATAACTTGTTGATCCCTATCCTTCTTACCCAATTTCCAGATTGATTATCGTTTTTTATTTTCCACCTTAGTGTGAATTAGTGTGAAATGGAAATATACCTACCGAATCTTAACAAAACAATGAATCAAAAAATTCTATGGAATTTTGAAAGATGGAAAGATCCTTCTGATCGAATCATATCATTCCATTTATATTGACAATTTCAAAAAACTGTTCATACTATCAATAGAGTAGAATGGCGGTCGGGCAAGTATGCCCCCATCGTCTAGTGGTTCAGGACATCTCTCTTTCAAGGAGGCAGCGGGGATTCGACTTCCCCTGGGGGTAGGTTACTATGAAAGGAAGTTGATCGTGGATTATCAATAAAGACTCAAATTGATTTTTCCTGGGTCGATGCCCGAGTGGTTAATGGGGACGGACTGTAAATTCGTTGGCAATATGTCTACGCTGGTTCAAATCCAGCTCGGCCCAATAATTTGCCGATCCACCATGAAATGATATAACCGATTTGCTGTTCTCCGGAAATTTCCAATGTGCCCTGATACGGAAGAATCAAAATATCATATACCCCCGGCGCTATTTATATATATATATTCCACAAATACAAATTAGGATCTTGCTAATGATCTAGATTCATATCAGGATATGTAAGTATAAAGTCTAAGGAAAGGATTCAAGTAAATAAAAAAAACTCTTTTTTATTTTCATTGATTCATATTTTTATTTTTAAATCGATTCGGAAATAACAAAAACGAATTACGAGTAATCCATGTTGGTTTCGCTAAAGTGCATATCATATCCATTTAGATCTCAATATATAAAAAAGTCCCGCCTCTGTGTCAGTTACAGCACAACGATTCGAATTTTAAATGAAAAAAGAAAGGGAAGTCCTAAGAATATGTATGCTGTACACGTTTTCCATGGGATTGTAGTTCAATTGGTCAGAGCACCGCCCTGTCAAGGCGGAAGCTGCGGGTTCGAGCCCCGTCAGTCCCGATAGATATAAATCTAAAAAAAAAAAAAATACCCCAATTATCGTGCGTGAAAGGGAATAAAAATAACAAACAGAATCTCATTCCTTACGGGGACCCCCCCCTTTTTTTTTAAGAGGTAAGTAAAGGTTCCGACGAAGAAAGAAAAAAAACTTGTAAAAAAGAAAAGGAATTATTGATTGCATCAGAAATAAGAAGAAAGAATATTTTTGAATTTGGTATGGATAAAAGATCTTCCTATGTTATACTATTCTATTCAATTCTCGACGATGAATTGATTTGATAGCTCAGATATTGTTATTCATGATATTGATCCGATTTGATATCATCGAGATGTAATTTTGAATTTACCGACGAAAGATTTATCATCTTTATGGGATCAAATCCCGAGTTATTTATTGGAAATTAAAGAGAAATAAAACATAGAGATTATGGAAGTAAATATTCTCGCATTTATTGCTACTGCACTGTTCATTCTAGTTCCTACTGCCTTTTTACTTATAATTTATGTAAAAACGGTAAGTCAAAGTGACTAATTTTACTTTATTATAACTTCTTAATTCTTATCAATGCAATGGTTGACTAAAAAAAGGGATTTCAATTCTTATCTTAGTCTTAAATAATAAGATAAGATGGTCGGACTAGAATAGAATCAGCAGAATTCTATGAAAGAAATCCTGATAGTATGGTAGAAAGAAATAGATTTGATTTCTTTCTACCATACTTTACTTTCTATTATTGTAGTGTATCAAATTTTATTCTTTCTATATATATATATATAAAAAAAAATAGAGATTTAATATAGATTAATCTAGAATATATATCCTCATATTCATATATAGAGATTCTATATGCCATATATGTAATGTACATAGCATAGTGTCCCAATTTTTTGTTCTTTGTTTCATCCATTTGATTTGTATTGGTTCCACTGAAATAATCAAAAAACACCTCTTATTCTTTCGCTTCGAGTTTATAAATTGATTCTTTTTTTTTTCAATACCAAACCAATCCCGGTATTATTAAAAAAAAAAATAAGAAAGTAATATTTTTAGCATTCCGAAGACACAATTGATTAAATAGAGTTGTTATAAAATAGTTGACAGATGATCGGGGGGTTCTATGAAAAAATTTTTCGTATTTCGAAAAGATTGGTGGTAAAAAAAAACCACAACCTATTTTTAACGTTTGAATCATGATATGATATGAGATGAGTTCAATCAAGCATAAATCCAATTGAATTTCGAACCTAAAATACAATACAAATAATAAAATAAAACAAGCGATAAGGTAAACAGTAATATGATTCGCCTAGGGCAACGGCACTATCTTACTATGTGTAATATTGCTTTAGACAACTCCTATGTCTATTTTGTTTCCTTTTGTTTCCTATAGACAAGACATGGCGTATCCGCTTAATAATTAATAACAGAACTATTTTCTTTATCTCTTTGAAAAAAAAGGAGGGGACAAAAAAAATAGAGTAGGGGGTCTGTGGTTCTCGATTTTCCATATATTTGCTAAGAGCCGGTTCATCGAAATATAAAAATCTTAGGAAGAATTCGTAAAGAATAGGATTCCATTTATTTGAATTTCCTTGACTTTCAAAATAAAAACATGGAAATAATTCAAATATTTGTTTGATTTAAAGAGTATTTTCTATATTTTATACTATCCCTAGAATACATTACACCACTAGAATACAATAGAATTCCGAACTGCAGATATATTTGAATTCAATTAATCATTTAATTAGTATGAATTCAATAGTTAAAAAAAATTTCAGAATCTAAATTATAAAACCAATTGATACAGTTTGATCCCTTAACTCAATTAGAAGTACTATTAGAGTCCACTTCTTCCCCATACTACGAGGGAAAGGGAAAATGTAAAAACGACCATTAAAGCAGCCCAAGCAAGACTTATTATATCCATGTCAATTTTGTCTCCTATCTCTATCAATATGAAGGAATTATTTCATTATTGTTCACTAATTCTTCTTGTATTATCTTATTTTTTGCATTATTCACTAAGAATACTATTAAGAATAGTATAATATTAGTGGAATCGCTGGTACAGAGTCAAAAAGGGATTCTGGGATAACACCATTGATGAAATGAAATAATTCAAGAAATCCAATTAGAACATCTAACAAGTTCTTATCTAATTTGTGTGCCAGGAACCAGATTTGAACTGGTGACACGAGGATTTTCAGTCCTCTGCTCTACCAGCTGAGCTATCCCGACCGACCATTCTTGTCTTGACGCACCCAACCCATTTTAAGAGATTACTTGAGTATATGTCAATGAGTCTATCTATGTAAACTAAAAAAAGACTTTTTGTTTTAATTTGAAATTTTCTTTTTAAGTTTTCGTAGTAGTAATCATTATGTATTGTATTATTGTTAATCATTCATATGAGGATTCCTTGTTCAAGCATAAGATGTTCATTTGAACGTTTATCAAAAAAATGGTACGTGTAGAATATAAATATTCAATTAATTAATAATATAATATATATATTATATTCCAAACATAGTCCAATACTTGTGATTGTGATAAGAAAAAGAAAAATGACACCCCTGTTCATTTGTGAAAGAATAAACTAAATAAGACACGTAACGAATTTAAAAAAGAAAAGAGAGGATTTAGGATAAATAATTAGATTAGAGAGTTAACCAGCAGGCTTTTTGGGGATAGAGGGACTTGAACCCTCACGATTTCTAAAGTCGACGGATTTTCCTCTTACTATAAATTTCCTTGTTGTCAATATTGACATGTAGAATGGGACTCTATCTTTATTCTCGTCTGATTAATCAGCTCTTCAAAAGATCTATCAGACTGTGATGGAATGAATGATTTGATCAATGAATATTGAATTCTTTCTCTTCAACTTGGAAATGATTTGCTTCACATCTTTTCATTTGTGAGATAAATATTCACAAATAGATATTTTCGGTCTTCATTAATCAATCAATTGAAATAATATTTCAGTACATATATATATATTATATATATATATATATTTATCTTTGATCCCCTCCCTAATCTAATGCGAAAGGAAATGTCGTCAACTCCATTTGTTAGAACAGCTTCCATTGAGTCTCTGCACCTATCCTTTTTCTTCTCGCTTTACGAACTTTTCTTCGGTTTCGCGAAAAATAGGATTTGGCTCAGGATTGCCCATTATTAATTCCAGGGTTTCTCTGAATTTGAAAGTTATCACTTGGTAAGTTTCCATACCAAGGCTCAATCCAATTAAGTCCGTAGCGTCTACCAATTTCGCCATACCCCCCTTTTTTTAGATTGGGATCTCATTAGTATACTTTTTTTTTTCATTTAAATTATGAAAATTATGCCAGAACTGTTGAATTGATTCAATACCGATTCCTATATTGAAAGATGTTTCCTCCTATTTGATTTATTCTCCTTTCATCTACTATATCGGATACTCCTATATTGGTCGAATCAAAAATGATTCTATTATTTCTGTATTCGCAATTCAATATACATAGATATATACTGAATATCTATCTTTTTTAGATGTCCCCCTATCATTTTTCATGCAATTTAGAATACTCGAATGGTCGATTCTTTTTTTTTTTTTAATCCACTTATTAATTTAGATATTAATTTAGAATAGTTAATAGCTATAACTAATAACTAACCTAAGATTATAAAAAAAACATTCTATTTATTAAATTCGAATTATACATTCATTTAGTAATTTGAATATTTTTTGATTCTATACTAATGAAATAGTAATTCGATATTTTTATCAAATTACTAATTACTTAAAAAATTTACTTTTTGAAAATCCAATTTTTAGAATTCTAATGGATAAATCTATGCATTATACATATTTAATCTTAATGTATATGTATAAGAATAGTGTAATATAAATTACTCTTTACTGTAATCTAATTCTTCATTATTATAAATTCGAATATTATTATATAATTATATAAATAGAAGATACTTTATAATATAAATATCAAATATTCTAGATATATATATTATATAAAAAAAATTATAATAATATAAAAAATATTGTTAAATATACTATATATTATATTAGATATTATTAATATTATATATATAAATAATATTATATATATAAGTTAACAATGTATGTATACACAAAAATAGATTAATTATTATATTCTATTTATATTATTCATTTTTGTTTTTTTGAATTTTATTTATTATATTAAATGAATTAAAAACTGAAAAAAGAAAATCTTACTATACACTATACTAAACTGATTAAGATGAAGATATTGTTTTATTGATAAACATTTGATAAATTATTTGAGAAATAGATAGGTCGAAATCTTTTCTATTAACTATTAATCGTTATCTTCAAATTGTTATGTTCTTTTTTATGTTATGTCCTAGAATATCAAAGCTATATTAAATATTTAATATTCTATATCTTTCTCTGTGTTCGTAATAATTGATTATGTTATGAATAGTTTATAATAAACAGTAAATAGATAAGATCTCAGTACAGTAGCTTAGCTTATTAAATTCCTATGCGTGCGCAATTTCTGTTATGTGAGCCCGCTTAGCTCAGAGGTTAGAGCATCGCATTTGTAATGCGATGGTCATCGGTTCGATTCCGATAGCCGGCTTTTCTTTATTTGTTTTGATTTTTTACATAATTTTTGAGGAATAAAAAAATTGGAGGAGTTCGATCTCTGTAGAACAAATCAAGAAAAGAACCTACCATTCTATTTTCTATATACAATAGAATAAGGTTCGTATATTGATAGAATTCATCTAATTCTTCTTTGTTTGTAGTACAAGCAATACTTTAGTAGATTTCGCTTCATTTATCCTATTTGTCCCTATTTGTCATTTAGTTTAGTTTTAATTTCCAGTTATTAAATTTTCAAAAGGAGTTTTTATGTCACGTTACAGAGGACCTCGTTTCAAAAAAATACGCCGTCTGGGAGTTTTACCAGGACTAACTAGTAAAAGGCCTACAGCTCCAGTTGGAAGCGAACTTAGAAACCAATCGCGCTCCAGTAAAAAATCTCAATATCGTATTCGTTTAGAAGAAAAACAAAAATTGCGTTTTCATTATGGTCTTACAGAACAACAATTACTTAAATACGTTCGTATCGCCGGAAAAGCTAAAGGGTCAACTGGTCAGGTTTTACTACAATTACTTGAAATGCGTTTGGATAACATACTTTTTCGATTGGGTATGGCTTCGACTATTCCTCAAGCCCGTCAATTAGTTAACCATCGACATGTTTTAGTTAATGGTCGTATGGTAAATATACCAAGTTATCGCTGCAAACCTCAAGATATCATTACAGCGAAGGATGAACCAAAATCTAGAGCTCTGATTCAAAATTATCTTGATTCGGCTCCCCGTGAGGAATTGCCAAACCATTTGACCCTTCACCCATTCCAATATAAAGGATTAGTTAATCAAATAATAGATAGTAAATGGGTTGGTTTGAAAATAAATGAATTGCTGGTTGTAGAATATTATTCTCGTCAGGCTTAAACCTAACTATAAAATAACAAGAATTTTGATCCGAGGATTTTTTCCATTCATGTACCATAGACATAAATATAGGAAGATTTTCATTCCTTGCCCATTTTTTTCTAGTATTTTTCGTATTACAGAAAGAAATTAGGAATCGAGAATCAACCCATATCCAAGAAAGTTGGGATAAAGGTATCCACTGTTATTTGTGTTATTTGAAACATTGTGGTCAGTAACATTGATGAATTAGGTAAAGGTGCGGAAAGAGAGGGATTCGAACCCTCGGTACAAAATTTCGTACAACGGATTAGCAATCCGACGCTTTAGTCCACTCAGCCATCTCTCCCCAACAGAAAAAAGCCCTCTTTATTATCTTATCTTTTTCTTTTATTAGATTATTATATTTCTATTCTTTATTATAGTCTTTATTATAGATCTATAATTAAAGAATAGAAATATTAATAATCTAATTTATTCCATTTTTTTTTAGTTTCTTTTTATCCAGCCAGAGCCAGCCCAGCCAGTCCCCGTCCAGGCCGGTACTTAACCGGGCTCTTTTTGTTGTTACCATGAATCCTGGATAACAATGATTTAGTTGAATGTGTTTGATTAAAAAAAAATACTTGTTATTTAAACATGATCAAACAT